TAACATCATAAATTTTCGATCTAGTAAAGTAGTAATTGAATTATATATTGTAAACACCAGACGAATCAATGATTTGGATTTACCAGAATAAATCTACTTTTGGGTCGGCTCATGAAAGAGGGCCAAGATACTTTGATTTATTACGTTTTAGCAAAAAGCACCATTATCATTATGTCACACAGACCCATTTTAATTGGTGGATATTTTATATATATATATATATATATATTTTTATATGATTACCACTATCTTATTCAACTATTTATTCAACAAATTAGATTGATTGATACGAGTTGATTTTCTGTTACGATAAATTGATGAAACAATCGCTAATCCAATAGCTGCTTCAGCAGCTGCAATTCCTATAACAAAAATAGAGAAAACGTCTCCTTTTAATTGGCGACTATCAAATAAATCAGAAAATGTTACGAAATTTATATTAACTGCATTCAGTATAAGCTCAAGACACATAAGCGCTCGAACCATATTTCGACTTGTAATCAATCCATAGATACCGATGGATAATAAATAGGCACTCAAAACAAGTACATGTTCGAGTATCATTGACCAACTCCTCACCAATCTCGATTCATTTCAATATGAACAACAATTCAACCGATTCAATTGACTAAAATAAAATATAAATAATATAAAAAGCACGTAATAAAGGTATTCATAATAGATAATAGATCTAACTAAGAGCATTTCCTTTTTATAATTTTATACATGAACAATAAATTGAAGTTAAAGAAAAGAACAAGTCCTTATTAATTATTCTATTTATTATAATTTTAGATTTCTAAATATTTAGTACTGACGAGCCATAGCAATTGCACCTATCAAGGCAACTAAAAGAATTATCGAAATAAGTTCAAACGGAAGAAAAAAATCTGTTGCTAAATGAATCCCAATTTGTTGACCATTATTTATCAAGTCCTGTTCTAAAATCTGATTTGATCTTGTAGTCCAAAGAATCCCGTACCATGACGTATCTGGGATAGTAGTAATTAGTGAAACAAAAATACTTGTACAAACTAGTGAAGTGACTCCATCTCCAACGGTCCAAAGATGGAAATCATTGTAATATTCTGAACTATTCATGAACATCACAGCAAATACAATTAATACATTTATAGCTCCCACATAAATAAGGAGCTGTGCAGCAGCTACAAAATGGGAGTTCAATGGAATATGAAATAAAGATGTACAAACAAGAACCAATCCCAACGAAAAGGCAGAAAAAATCGGATTGGTAAGTAATACCACTCCTAGACCTCCCACTATAAGACCCAATCCCAAAAAAACTAAAAGAAAATCATGTATTGGTCCAGGTAAATCCATTCTATGTAAAATAAGAGATAAATTAAGTCGAAATTTTTCATGATCCTATTGATCAAACCAGGAAAAAAGAAGTTGCCCTATTTTTTTGCTACGTTCCTAATTGAATTAAATTTATTAATGGGGTATGGGTTAATATAGATACACTTATTAATTGATTAATTTTAATTAATTTAATTGACTGGTTGAATACCATTTCTCTATCTGTTTCTCTATCCGTTTCTCTATCTGAAAGTTTCATTCTATTCTAAATGGAAATAAAAAAAAAAAGAATCGATAAATAAATTTAGAAATCATCACGGATCGCAATATGTATATGAATTTTCAATCCAAAAAACCATTATTTTCACCACTCTATAGTTAGGCCTTTTAGTTATTGACCAAGTAAAATTAAAGAAGCTTCGCTATTTTAATTGAGATCAAAACTTAATCTTTAATTGAGATCAAAACTTAATCTTAGTAATTGGTAATTGTTCTTGAATCAAATCAAGTGGTTTATCCACAGATTTTTTGATTTGAGGCGAATTCATAATTGTTCGAATTGTGTAATCTCCAATTATTGACATTGGTAACCGACCCAAAGCAATTTGATTATAATTCAACTCGTGACGATCATAAGTAGAAAGTTCATATTCTTCGGTCATTGATAAACAATTTGTTGGACAATATTCAACGCAGTTACCACAAAATATACAGATTCCGAAATCAATACTGTAATTAAGCAACCGTTTCTTTCGAATATCAGTTTCCAATTTCCAATCAACAACAGGTAGATCTATAGGACATACCCGAACACATACTTCACAAGCAATACATTTATCAAATTCAAAGTGAATTCGACCGCGGAAACGCTCTGATGTGATCAATTTTTCATAAGGATATTGAATAGTTACAGGTAAACGATTCGTATGGGATAAGGTAATCATAAAACTTTGACCAATATACCTTGCAGCCCGTACTGTTTGTTGACCATAATTCATGAACCCAGTTACCATGGGGAACATCTCGTGAATATGTATGAATAATTTTATGTTTCTTTCTCTTGTTTGAGAGAAATTATGAATCTAGAATATCCTTGCCTTTACAGCGAAAAGAGTTGGGAAGAGGTTGTCAATAATAGATTACCTAAAGAAATAGGTAAAAGAAATTTCCACCCAAGATTTAATAGTTGGTCCATTCTCATTCTAGGCAAAGTCCATCTTGTTGTGATAGGAATGAACAGGAACAAATAAGCTTTAGCTAATGTAATAAAGATACCAATTGTCGTTCCAAAGACTCCGCCCACTTCTATTCCGAATATTCCGAAAAGCTCAGGAATTAATATGTACGGAATAGAGAAATTCCAGCCACCCAAGTAAAGAACCGTTACAAATAATGAAGAAACTAGTAGATTTAGATAGGAAGCAACGTAAAATAAACCAAATTTGATACCTGAATATTCGGTTTGATAACCTGCTACTAATTCTTCTTCTGCTTCTGGTAAATCAAAAGGTAATCTCTCGCATTCTGCTAGGGAAGAAATTAAAAAAACAGTAAACCCTATAGGTTGGCGCCACAGATTCCAACCCCAAAAACCATATTTTGACTGCGCCTCAACTATATCAACTGTACTTGAACTGTTAGATAATCATAGTCGGTGATAACATCACTATTCCCATCGCTATTGCAAAACCGTACATGAGACTTAAGCTTCATACGGCTCCTCGATGGCCACAAATAAATCTAAGGACAGGTTTAAATATTATTTCGATATACTTGTCTTTCTTTTAGAGTAGATAGAGTAAAGATACATCGGAGAGTCCAAAATTAGACCAATGCAATTCTGTCTGCTATAATAACAAAAAATGCTTCTGAATTGATCTCATCCTTTAATAAATTTATTTTTTTTTGTTCAGTAATAACTTAACACTTCAATAAAATACTCGTTGTATCGCGCCGTATCAATAGACATTTCAACTCATTTCTTTCGATTACGAAGAAGAATTAGACATTCTATTAGTTCATAAATCACGTCACGATAAGAATTCGATTTCATTTCTATTCTATATTAATATGGATAAATAAATAAAAAAAAAATTCATTTTTTGCATTTTGCAATTGCATTTATTTAGTTCGTTACTGTTCTTCTTTTTCACTCATAAAAAAGACTCTAAAAATAAATAAAATAAAGGATTACTTCGTTCCTTATAGTAATTTGTTTAATCAGTGGGTAAGAGCATACTCTGGATCGGGATCATGGGGAAGTACTGCTTGATCATTTCTACCAACTTAAAGCCCCATTAGGATTCCTTTTTATGCAGAAATAAATATCCCTTTGGATAACTTACTTACATTATCTCCATTACTAATCCTTTGTGTACCTTGGTATTCCTAACCGTCCACTTTTTTTGTTCGATCCCCGGTATGTTAATACATACAACAGTAAAAATTCCATAAAGTTGATCTTTTATACCCGCTTCAAACTATGATGACTAATCAACCAATCTTGGGGTAATCTGTTTCGACTGTTTATATTTACGTCTGCTTAACTCTTGTACCTAGGGAATGAGACTCAATCTTTTTACTGCCAATTTCTAAGCTGTTTTGTTTCACTCATATAACTATCTGGTTTAGTCCATCGCCCTGAATGATGAATAAAAAACTGAGGATATCTATTCAATACATTCAACTTTTTTACTAGAACGAAAATGCAAATAAATAGGTAAAAAAAAGTACATGTCCCAACGAATCGCACGTAGAGATATTGATAACACACATGGAGTTAATGGTATTTCATAACTAATCGATTGAGCAGCAGCTCGTAGACCACCTAAAAAGGAATATTTATTATTCGATCCATATCCTGACATAAGAAGTCCAATAGGAGCAATGCTGGAAATGGCAATCCATAAAAAAACTCCTATACTGAGATCGGCCAAAACAAGGTGATAGCCAAAAGGAATTACTGAATAACTTAGTAAAATAGATATGACCGCTATAGATGGTCCGATACTGAATAAACTAATATCTCCTCGAGATGGGAGAAGATCCTCTTTGAAAAGTAGTTTGGTACCATCTGCTAAAGCTTGAAGAATTCCCAAAGGACCCGCGTATTCAGGTCCAATACGTTGTTGTACCCCTGCAGATATTTGTCTTTCTAACCACACAATTACTAATACCCCTATTATGATTCCAGATACAGGAGAAAAAATAGGAACAAGTAACCATATGAACCCATAAACCTCTTTTAAGGATTCCGATCTGGAAAAAGAATTGATAGCTTGTACTTTTGTCGTATCAATTATCATTTCAACGATCAACTTCTCCCATAATAATATCTATACTACCTAGTATTGTCATAATATCAGCCAATTTCATTCTTTTAACTAGCTGAGGAAGAATTTGCAAATTGATAAAACCTGGTGGACGAATTTTCCATCTCCATGGAAAAACATTCCGATCTCCTATCAAAAAAATTCCCAATTCCCCCTTTGGGGCTTCTACTCTCACATAAAGTTCTTGTTTAGACAATTCAAAAGTGGGTGAAGGTTTTTTACTAATGAATCGATAATCAAAATCATTCCATTTGGACTCCTTTGTTCTATCAAAACGCCGTACCTCTAAATTCTCATAGGGCCCTCCCGGAATTCCTTCCAGAGCTTGTTGAATAATTTTTATGGATTCCGTCATTTCATTGAGTCGGACTAAATAACGAGCTAACGAATCTCCTTCTTTTTGCCATTGTACTTCCCAATCAAATTCGTCGTAAGACTCATAATGATCAACTTTCCGAAGATCCCATTGAATTCCAGAAGCTCGTAACATTGGTCCTGATAAACCCCAATTTATTGCTTCCTCTGCACCAATAATGCCCACTCCTTCAACTCGTTCCAAAAAAATAGGATTACGCGTAATAAGCTTTTGATATTCAGTAACCCCTGTTAAAAAATAATCACAGAAATCCAAACATTTATCTATCCAGCCATAAGGTAGATCAGCAGCAACCCCTCCGATACGGAAATAATTATGCATCATTCGCATACCTGTGGCAGATTCAAATAGGTCATATATCAATTCTCTCTCTCGGAAAATATAGAAGAAAGGAGTCTGTGCACCTATATCTGCCATAAAAGGACCAAGCCATAACAAATGAGAAGCTATACGACTCAGTTCTAGCATAATTACTCTGATATAGCTCGCTCTTTTCGGTATTTGAATATTTCCCAAATGTTCTGGTCCATTTACCGTTATTGCCTCTGTAAACATAGTCGCTAAATAATCCCAGCGTGTTACATAAGGAAGATATTGTATAATTGTTCGATTTTCTGCAATTTTTTCCATTCCTCTGTGTAAATAACCCAATATGGGTTCACAGTCAATAACATCTTCCCCGTCTAGAGTAACGATGAGTCGAAGAACACCGTGCATTGACGGGTGTTGAGGACCCATATTGACTATCATGAGGTCTTTTCTTGTAGTTGGTATAATCATATATTTTTCCCCGATTAATTATTCCAGGAATTGCTGAAAACAAAATGAAGTTCATCAAAATTAAAAAAAAAAATTAATAAAATAAAATTTCAAAAGTATAATAGAAATCTAATAAATCACATAATTCAAAACTATTTGTCAAATTCATTTAACGATTTTTTGGCTCCCGAATATCCAATTGACTAATTAATTCTTTATAACGTACTCCATTTTTCTTTGACAAATAAGCGAGTAGCCGTTGACGTTTTCCCAGAATTTTCCGTAGACCTCTCTGAGATAAATAGTCTTTTCTGTGCAATTCCAAATGGGAAGTAAGTCTACGTATTTTATTGGTGAAACTGAATACTTGAAATTCAACAGACCCCTTATTTTCTTCTTGCGAAATAACTGAAATGAATAAATTTTTTACCATAAAAAGAACTTTATTCCCTTTTCTTTATTTTTTTTTTTTTTACAGATATGGATTTTACTGATCAGTAATAATAATCCCAGTTATTTTAATTTGTTATACACAAGACTCTGGATTTACTCATATATACTATCAAATTAATCAATAAAATTTTCCATTTTATTCAGATATGGATACAAAGGGTCGGTACATTTCTACACCCACAAAAACTAGGAATTTGGACCCAAGATAAGAAGATTATGACGATTCATATATAGATATAATTGATTATAGATATAATTGCTCTAAGATAAGGTCATTTAATCAGTATCATGTAATCAGTATCATGTACTAGAATGTAAATGTAATATAACACAAGGCTTGTGTATATTTGGTTGACTTCATATACCAGATATGCCACTTGATACTATCAACTAATTATCAATCGTGGATACATATGTATCCTTGACATACTGAAACGACTACCATTATTGGTATCAAACCAATAGCGATTCATACAAGCTAAATCTTCTAATCGATAATTGGGCCAAAGAAATAATTTGAACCTAAAAAATAGATTTGTATCTACATCAAGATGCTTATCCTCATAAAAAAATAGACCGCAGTTCCCTGCATTGTTCCCCGTGCAAAATACTTGGTTTCTATCCCCAACATTAAAATTTATCGAATTTAAACAATTTTGAATTCTCAACTCTCTCCGACGTCTAGGAGATAAAATATTTTCAGGAACAATAAAATCATAATTATTTTCTTCTTTATTCCCAAAAAACTTTTCATGTCGTCGTGCAATTAATTCATTAAGACCATTCTTATGAACATTTAGTTTTTCTTGGCATCTTTGATTAGTTTGTTTTTTACTCTTATGCACCCGTGAAATAGCTATAGTTTGGTACATGAGAAATTGTCCATCCCATTTTATGGATAGCCGAGTTGGTTCAATAAAAAATCCCATGTTTTCCAAATTTTCAATAGTTGTAACCCTCGGAATCATCATTACATCCAGGCGCATTTCTTCGCTTTGAATAAAGGATATAGTCATTTCCTTTGGATTTCCCAATCTAAGCAGTAGACAATATGCCTTAATATTATTGATTATTGTTTGGCTAAAAGGAGGCTCCCATCGAAATTGAAAAATAAAATTCCTTTTCAGTAAGGAATGTAACCCCCCTGTTGTGGTTTCACTAACTAGGTCTTTTTCAATGTCTAATCCCCCGTAATAATTTTCTTGAACCTCCTTTTGTTTTTTATTTATACTCCATTTTTTATTAAAAAGAAGTAAATTGATTGGTATGATCCACGGTTGAATCTTATATGCATTATAAAGGAAAAAAAATTCTGGGAAAAGCTCCAGTTTATTTTTATCAATTATTTGATAATAATTAGTCCCAGTCTTAATATTTTTATTAATGTTCGCGTTGTCCCCGATATCTATATTTGCCCATTCCTCAATATCTATTTTTTTTGTAAGACAAAAATTAAGAGTTCTCCAATCAAAATATTTTCTATCCGGATTTTTATCCTTATCAATAATATAATCTTCTCCTAGATAATTACTGAGATCTATATCTCCCGGCAAATAAAAAAATTCAGGATTATATATATTGTAATTATATGTCTTGTAATTATAGGGAATCCCTCCGGCCTCATTTACTTGTAAGGGCGATTCATAAATATATGAACCCTTCTTATCTTCATAATTAATATATATATTTGATAAAATATCATATTTGTATTTTTTTTTTAATTTCTCTTTTTGGCTCGATAATGAATTCACTGTATAATTTTTTTGTTTATCGTAATTAATTAATGGATCTTTTTCATATGAACCAAAATTTTCTAAGTTTTTTTTTCGAATCATAAAACTTTGATTTATTCTATTTCTCCGTTTTTTCGGTACTAATCTAGACCATCTAGTCTGAGATAAATCGTATTGATAGTGATCATTGCCTATTAACCACCTTTTCCACTCATTCATTTCACAATCACGAAGTTTCTTATGACTTGATTTGGAATGAAATATTCCTTGTGTTCCAAAAAAATATTTTATTCTATCCTTAATAAAAGGAATTGTTCCGTGATATTGAAATACGGATTTCAAGTGATACTTGTTAATAACTTTGGTTTGTGATAATTTGAAAAATACATATGCCTGTGACAAGGAAGAGAGGTCACAAAAATTTTGTGAATTCTTATTTCTAATATTAGAAATTGGCTTTTTTATAGTCGAAATAAAATGAATTGTATTTTTATTTGTTTCATCATTGTAACTGTATTTATCAGTCATTTTATTTTTTGATTTAAGTAAAATTTGTATAGTTATTCTGGGAATATTAATGATACGTAAAAAGATATCTATGTATATCCTTTCAATAAAAAATTTCATAAAACAGTGACATTTACGTATTAGTCGGGCGTTTCCTCTTTTTAATATTTGCCAAAACTTTTTCGGCGATTCTAATCTTTTATCATCAGAACTTGTTTCGTTAGTACTAATGTTTATATGTGGAGTTTTAAATATGTTGTTTTTCTTGTCTTTTGTGATTTTTTCGATTTTCTTTCTGATTGTACTTGTCCTATCAGCTAGATCCTTCATCTTTTTTTCTGTCATTGAAAAATTTGTCCAATCCATGGATCTAATTCGAATGAACGATTCATGAATCATCTGATTACCTATTATTATTTTTTTATTTTTATTCGATTCATATATTTCTCTGAATGGAATCGGACTTACTTTTTCTTCTGTAAGCTCTTTCATTATTCGTTTTTTAAATGGAACTCTTTTTATAACCCATTTTGTTTTTTCTTTTGATACTTTTAGAAGCCATTTTGTTCTTTTTTTTATTATTTTTCGAGCTAAAAAACATTTGTTTATAAGTTTTATAAGTTTTTTTCCAAGTTCTTTAAAAACGGGTTGAAAAAAGGAAGGTTGTTTTATGGGTAAACCAAAAGGTAGTTTAGTTTCCATTCCCCAAACTGTTAAAAAACAAAAATTATAAACTTTACCGTTATTTTTCGTTGAATCGCTATGTTGGGATTGTAACTTAGATCTATGCCACGGTTTCAGACAGAAAGGAAATAGGATCTTTATCTGAATACCTTTTGTTAACCAATCTTTAGGAAATTCTTTTTCTGATAATTGAACACCACTAAAAGTGCATTTAACATGTCTTTCTCGACTCCACTCTTGCCAATCCTCGTACCACTCGGGGGATTGAAATAATAGGATACGTCCAATATTTTTTGCTATTATCAACAAGGGCAGTACTATATATTTTCTAAGAATTGATTGGGTTACTAACAATGAAACCCTTACTATTTGAAAAAAAATAACATTTTCCCACTTTTCTGCTATTGTCATACGTTCATTCTCTTCTTTTTTTTTATCCTTTTCTTTTTCTTTCGCCTCTTTCTCTTCAGAATCCGAATTTTTAAATTTCACACTCTTCCCCATCCAATTCCTAAAAATGAAATTAAGCATTCTGGAGATATCAAAAGAAAAAAAAAAAGTTTTGTCTACTCTGTCCAAAAAAAGCGGTGAATGCACATTGGGTTGAAACACTTTCCAAGTAACTGTTTTACGTCTTTGAGCACGCATGGATCCTTTGATTATATCTCGGCGAAAATCGGATTGTTCCAAATAACGTATAAAAGTAACCTGGTCTTCTGTATCAGGATTAATAATCGTATCGTCAATAGTAATAGTATTAGGATTTTTATCATTTTCAGTAAAAATTATTATACGTTGGGATTTTCGTGAACGAATACCACGCTCCGCGGTTAACG